TATAACTTTGTTTCATTAATCTGTATTGTAAATTAAAGTTATCTAGATTTATGTATATTAATGTTAAAAATTTCAAAGTGGAAAAGACTCTTTTGATTTTGATCTAGTTATATAATATATTATAATTATATTGTATATTGACAATTCCAAAAAACTTATCATACTATCAGCATAGTATGCTGATGGTCGGGCGGATCTGCCCCCATCGTCTAGCGGTTCAGGACATCTCTCTTTCAAGGAGGCAGCGGGGATTCGACTTCCCCTGGGGGTAGGGTACTACGAAAGGAAGTTGATCATGGATTATAACTAAACCTAGAATTAATTCTTCCTGGGTCGATGCCCGAGCGGTTAATGGGGGCGGACTGTAAATTCGTTGACAATATGTCTACGCTGGTTCAAATCCAGCTCGGCCCAATAATTCGCCGCTCCATTGAATACGATTTAACCAGTTTAATTTGTCCTCCAGAATATATAAATGCCCTATCCGTCAAAATAAAGATCAACCATTTTTTTGATCTATCCATATATATTTTTTTAATTAGTCATTTTTGACAATAAAAAAAAAAAGAACCACCGGTTACTAGTAATTATTGCTATAGTTCATATCCATGTGGATATGATATCAGTATATCATTTTTGTTTCTGTTACAACACGACGAGACGAATAGAATGTTCTTATGAAACCATAAGAATATATATGCCATATGAAACCATAAGAATATGTATGCCATACACCTCGCTGGGATTGTAGTTCAATCGGTCAGAGCACCGCCCTGTCAAGGCGGAAGCTGCGGGTTCGAGCCCCGTCAGTCCCGAACTAGGATCCGATGAATTTATCAATTCATCTCCCACTTTTTACAGAAAAGTGGGACAGGGAGCAAGATCTAAGAATCCTTATTTATTTTTTTTTTTTTTTCGTTTCACATTGATATTTTTATATTTATCATCAGACAAAAGAAATGCGGGAATTTTCATTTCTTTCACTTCGGAATAGTACCGAAGGAAGAGACATATCTAGATTGATTGGTACGATCGGTTATATTACTCTATGTCAGTATTTTAAGAGATACCATATTCGTTATTCATTTGACTTTATTTTTTGATTGTTCTTGCATAATGAAATGGAGTAGAGTGCCCATATTTTTACCAGGAGTACATACACAAATTGTATTCCTTTGTTGTACAATATACAATGAACTTAACATAATTACCTCGGCGGAACAGAGCGCCTTTTTTATTTTTAACTGCGCCCTTTTCCAACTCCGATTTGTGTATCCTCTATTTTTAATTAAAAAAATCTATCTCATTCAAATTGCATGCTAATTTTTTTATGTATGTGTTCTCCCCCAATCCAAGAAAGAGAAGAGGATATTATATTAATAATTAATATTAATTAAATCTATTAATTTATAATTTAAAATCATAAATTATATATAATATATAATAATCTTAATTAAAATTATTTAATTTTTTTTTCATAAATAATAAATAAAAGACCAAGCAAGGTACCCCTTTTTAGTAAATCTGTTGGAATATTAGATCTTTTAATCCGTCCTTTTTCCATCTCACTTATATTGTTTGGGTCTTAGGTGTGACTTGACCCATTGAATACCGGTCATCTGATACTTCGTCGGATACTTAAATTAATTGTCTGTATTAACTAAGTAGAACGAAGAAGGTAGGTTATAGAAAAGAAAGAATGGAAAAGGACGAAAAATTCAATAGCATTCTATATTGGAATTGGATTAGAAATTGAATTTTTGATTTAGTATGGATAAAAAGTCTTCCTATGTTATACTATTAAATTCTCGACAATTAATTGATTTGTATAGATTAGATCTATTGTTATTCATAATATTTTGATCCATTTGGCATCATCAGGATACAATTAACTTATTGAATTTACAGGAATCAAATTTTTCATCTCTATGGGATTAGATCCCGAGTTATTGCGAAACAAAAAAAAATGAGATTATGGAAGTTAATATTCTCGCATTTATTGCTACTACACTGTTCATTCTAGTTCCTACCGCTTTTTTACTTATCATTTACGTAAAAACAGCCAGTCAAAATAATTAATTTTAATGAAACTAGAATTATTAGTTCTTGTCAATAATTGAAGAAATGATGAGATAGTGTGTAGAAATATAAATATAATATCTATAGTTTTTTCTACACACTATCCAATATTGTATACAGATATAATATAGGTTTATATAATATAAATCAATTTACAATTATGGTAGTGTCTCTAGAGTCCACTCCTCCCCCATACTACGAGCGAAAGGGAAAATGTAAAGACTACCATTAAAGCAGCCCAAGCGAGACTTACTATATCCATGTAAATTATGTCTCCTATCTCTATCAAGGAATGATTCCACTATGATTATTGATCAATAATCATAGTGGAATTAACGGCACAGAGTCAAAATGGGATTCTGATTTAAAACGATTGATGCTTCAAATCCAATGAAGCTAATCATAACAAATTATCTATTATTGTATTGGATTTTCGGTAGAAGCGAGCCGTAAGTACAAATATGATACATATACCCTTTCTTTCTTATATCAATAATCAAAGGAGTCTTTCTAATAGTAAGATCTATTGTTTCTTTTGTTACCTTTTGTATAAGCAAAAGATATAAAAATATATAGAAAAATGTATATACTATTAAGACAGATTATTAGGATAGGACCTCCATTTCCTAATTTATTTAATTCAATGGATGAATTAAATAAATGGCCCGAACCCATTATTAAATTAATAAGTGAAGCAACCTTCACTTCATCCTATTGGATTGGTACGATGGGGTCACATCCAAAATACCTATGCTGAGAAAAATTTACAGTCTTTTTTTGTCTTTTCTAGAACTTACAGATTCTAAAAATTTTGTCAATCAGGCGACACCCAGATTTGAACTGGGGATAAAGGATTTGCAGTCCCCCGCCTTACCACTTGGCCATGTCGCCAAATCTGATCCAAAATAGGAATAAAAATATTATCTATACTCCATTATTCTAGTACTAAATTTAGTCATTTTATTTTTTTTTTTTTTTTTGAAAGAAAAACAAGGGGGTTTCCAGTCATAGATTGAAAAATTCAGGCAGTAACCATTTCATTTACCTAATTTATGTTGAATTAGTGAACTAAATTTGTATCTCAAAGCATGTGTTTCCTTAATCGCATAAGAAAAGCAAATAACAAATCAGTATAAATTATTTTCAATCTTAATTTTGAATTATAACACCATATATGTGTATATGTAAACCCTAAAAAATAAATTGTTACACAGAACAGAGGATCTCTCTCTTATTCTTATGCACATATTCCTATAAAGAATCAGCATATTTGAATTTTGAATTCTATTTAATTCTATTCTAATATATATATTTATATATATTTAATTCTATTCTAATATATATATATAATTATTATAGAATATAGAATTATATAGAATGGTAAAGGAAAAATGTTTTATTAATTCCTGTCGCAAATTTGAACTTGTGTCAAAAATAATCTTCATTCTTACGTCTCGTTTCCGTTCATACGTATGAAATAGAGATATGGAGTTGGTTAAAATTTCATGTGATTCAGTAAACAGAATATACATTCCATTATTGGCTCACTCTTCATCGAACTAACCTAACCATATGGGTCGATCTAGCAATAATGGAATTTTTTCGATTAAAGAGGAAAGTTAAGATGCTCCGGAATAAAAAAGAGGAAATGTCCACAATACCAGGATTTAATCAGATACAATTTGAGGGATTTTGTGGGTTCATTAATCGGGGCTTGGCGGAAGAATTTCATAAGTTTCCAAAAATTGAAGATACAGATCAAGAAATTGAATTTCAATTATTTGTGGAAAGATATCAATTGGTAGAACCCTTGATAAAAGAAAGAGATGCTGTATATGAATCACTCACATATTCTTCTGAATTATATGTACCCGCGGGATTAATTTGGAAAAGCGGTAGAGATATACAAGAACAAACTGTTTTTATTGGAAACATTCCTCTAATGAATTCCCTGGGCACCTCTATAGTAAATGGAATATACAGAATTGTAATCAATCAAATATTGCAAAGTCCCGGTATTTACTATCGTTCCGAATTGGATCATAACGGAATTTCTGTTTATACCAGTACTATAATATCAGATTGGGGAGGGAGATTAGAATTAGAAATTGATAGAAAAGCAAGGATATGGGCCCGCGTGAGTAGGAAACAAAAAATATCTATTCTAGTTCTATCATCGGCTATGGGTTCAAATCTAAAAGAAATTCTAGATAATGTTTGTTATCCCGAAATTTTCTTGTCTTTCCTGAATGATAAAGAGAAAAAAAAGATTGGGTCAAAAGAAAATGCAATTTTGGAGTTTTATCAACAATTCGCTTGTATAGGCGGAGATCCGGTATTTTCTGAATCCTTATGTAAGGAATTACAAAAGAAATTTTTTCAACAAAGATGTGAATTAGGAAGGATTGGTCGACGAAATATGAATCGGAGACTAAATCTTGATATACCCCAAAACAATACATTTTTGTTACCACGGGATATATTGGCTGCTGCAGATCATTTGATCGGAATGAAATTTGGAATGGGCACACTTGACGATATGAATCACTTGAAAAATAAGCGTATTCGTTCTGTAGCAGATCTGTTACAGGATCAATTCGGATTAGCCCTTGTTCGTTTAGAAAATGCGGTTCGAGGAACTATATGTGGAGCAATCCGGCATAAAATGATACCGACTCCTCAAAATTTGGTAACTTCGACTTCATTAACAACCACTTATGAATCTTTTTTTGGCTTACATCCCTTATCTCAAGTTTTAGATCGAACTAATCCATTGACACAAATCGTTCATGGGCGAAAATTGAGTTATTTAGGTCCTGGAGGATTGACGGGGCGAACTGCTAGTTTTCGAATACGAGATATCCATCCTAGCCACTATGGGCGTATTTGCCCAATTGACACGTCCGAAGGAATCAATGTTGGTCTTATTGGATCCTTAGCTATTCATGTGAGGATTGGTCATTGGGGATCCATAGATAGTCCATTTTTTGAAATATCATCAAAAGAGACACAGATGGTTTATTTATCACCAAGTAGAGATGAATATTATATGGTAGCAGCAGGAAATTCTTTGGCCTTGAATCGGGGTATTCAGGAGGAACAGGTTGTTCCAGCTCGATATCGCCAAGAATTCCTGACTATTGCATGGGAACAGATTCATCTTAGAAGCATTTTTCCCTTCCAATATTTTTCTATTGGAGCTTCCCTTATTCCTTTTATCGAGCATAATGATGCAAATCGGGCTTTAATGAGTTCTAATATGCAACGCCAAGCAGTTCCCCTTTCTCGGCCCGAGAAGTGTATTGTTGGAACTGGGCTAGAACGCCAAACGGCTCTGGATTCGGGGCTTTCCACTATAGCTGAACACGAGGGAAAGATCATTTATACTGATACTCACAAGATTGTTTTTTCAAGTAATGGGGACACTATAAACATTCCATTAGTTATGTATCAACGTTCCAACAAAAATACTTGTATGTGTCAAAAACCTCAGGTTCAACAGGGTAAATTTATTAAAAAAGGACAAATTTTAGCGGACAGTGCAGCTACAGTTGGGGGAGAACTCGCTTTAGGAAAAAACGTATTAGTAGCTTATATGCCGTGGGAAGGTTACAATTCTGAAGATGCAGTACTAATTAGCGAACGTCTAGTATATGAAGATATTTATACTTCTTTTCACATCCGAAAATATGAAATTCAGACTCATGTGACAAGCCAAGGTCCTGAAAGAATCACTAAAGAAATACCACATTTAGAGGCTAATTTACTCCGCAATTTAGACAGAAATGGAGTTGTAAGGCTTGGATCTTGGATAGAAGCAGGTGATATTTTAGTGGGTAAATTAACGCCTCAGACAGCGAACGAATCGTCGTATGCCCCAGAGGATAGATTATTACGAGCCATACTTGGCATTCAAGTATCCACGGCAAAAGAAACTTCTCTAAAACTACCTATAGGCGGAAGGGGTCGAGTTATTGATGTGAGATGGATCCAGAAAAGGGGGAGTTCCAGTTATAATCCGGAAATGATTCGTGTATATATTTCACAGAAACGTGAAATCAAAGTAGGTGATAAAGTAGCTGGAAGGCATGGGAATAAAGGTATCATTTCAAAAATTTTGCCTAGACAAGATATGCCCTATTTGCAAAATGGAACACCTGTTGATATGGTTTTCAACCCATTAGGAGTACCCTCACGAATGAATGTGGGACAGATATTTGAATGCTCGCTCGGGTTAGCGGGGGATCTGCTAAAGAAACATTATAGAGTAGCACCTTTTGATGAGAGATATGAGCGAGAGGCTTCGAGAAAACTAGTGTTTCCTGAATTATATGAAGCCAGTAAGCAAACAAAAAAGCCATGGGTATTTGAACCCGAGTATCCGGGAAAAAGCAAAATATTTGATGGAAGAACAGGAGATCCTTTTGAACAACCTGTTCTAATAGGAAAGTCCTATATCCTGAAATTAATTCATCAAGTTGATGATAAAATCCATGGGCGTTCCAGTGGCCCTTACGCACTTGTTACACAACAACCCCTTAGAGGAAGGGCCAAGCAAGGAGGACAACGAGTAGGAGAAATGGAAGTTTGGGCTCTAGAGGGATTTGGTGTTGCTCATATTTTACAAGAGATGCTTACTTATAAATCTGATCATATCAGAGTTCGTCAAGAAGTACTTGGTGCTACGATTATTGGAGGAACAGTACCTAATCCCGAGGATGCTCCAGAATCTTTTCGATTGCTCGTTCGAGAACTACGATCTTTGGCTCTGGAACTGAACCATTTCCTTGTATCTGAGAAGAACTTCCAGATTAATAGGAAGGAAGCTTGATCTGAATGAATCATATTTTCTATTCTATGATCGATCGGTATAAACATCAACAACTTCGAATTGGACCAGTGTCTCCTCAACAAATAAGGTCTTGGGCTAACAAAATCCTACCTAATGGAGAGATAGTTGGAGAGGTGACAAAGCCCTATACTTTTCATTACAAAACCAATAAACCGGAAAAGGATGGATTGTTTTGTGAAAGAATCTCCGGGCCTATAAAAAGTGGAATTTGTTCTTGTGGAAATTATCGAGTAATCGGAGCTGAAAAAGAAGACTCGAAATTTTGTGAACAATGCGGAGTGGAATTTGTGGATTCTCGGATACGAAGATATAAAATGGGATACATAAAACTCGCATGTCCAGTGACTCATGTGTGGTATTTGAAACGTATTCCTAGTTATATCGCGAATCTTTTAGATAAACCCCTTAAGGAATTAGAAGGCCTAGTATACTGCGATGTGTGATTTGATCGAAATTTTCATTTTACAGATTTGGAATGAGAAACTGTCATCCCATTCAATCTGATTGAGATGCCCCTGACTCTGACATGTGTCTTGGGAGGAGTAACATGAAGCTCAGAATTATGGGTA